AAAAAATCAAGGGAATGCTTGGATAATTGGTTTATATGGATTCTTCCTGGTTGAGACCATACATAAAAATGACATTGCCAAAAATTGACAAGATAATATTTCCACTTATTCATCAGAAGAGGAGTCTCTTTTGATGCCAGAATAGATTTTCCTCGATATCTAACATACTGCATAAAAGGATCCTTGAAGAACCATAAGGTGGCCGGAAAATCGTTAGCAAAGACTTCTTCAACAGGATATTTTATTTTTTCATAAAAAAATATTCGCTCAAAAAAGATCCCAGAAGAGGTTAATAGTAAATGATTAGATTGGTTACGGAGAAAAAGTAAAATGGATTCGTATTCACATACATAAGAATTATATAGGAGCAAGAATAATCTTGGATTACTTTTTGCAAAAATAGATTTTTTTGGAGTAATAAGACTATTCCAATTATAATACTCGTGAAGAAAGAGCCGTAATAAATGCAAAGAAGAGGGATCTTTCACGCAGTAGCGAAGGTTTTGAACCAAGATTTCCAGATGAATGGGGTAGGGTATTAGTACATCTGATGCATAATTTAAATGTGGGAATTTGTCCTCGAAAAAAGGAAATATTGAATGAATTGATCGTAAATTATAAGATTTTACGATTTCTGTCTCCTCTAAGGAAGATACTAATCTTAGGGAAAACGGAATTTCCACAATGACTGCAAATCCCTCCGATATCATTTGAGAATACAAATTTTTGTTGTACCCCAAAAATCTATTTTGATTAGAATCATTAACGGAAATAATAAAATGATTCTGTTGATACATTCGACTAATTAAACGTTTTATAATTAGTAAACTAGATTTCTTGTCATAACCTACATTATCCAACAAAACGGATCTATTTAAACCACGATCATGAGCAAGTGCATAAATATACTCCCGAAAGATAAGTGGGTATAGGAAGTCATGTTGCTGAGATCTATCTAATTCTAAATATCCTTGAAATTCTTCCATTTAAAATTCGATTTGAACCAGAAAAGAAATAGGTAATTTATTGGGTTATCAAATGATACATAGTACGATACAGTCAAAACAAGGTATTTATAGTAAGAAAAAACTAGATACCTCGGAAACAAGTCAAACTCATCAACGGACTCTCTAGCCCCTTATGTTCATTTATAGGATAACAAGATAGTTAGAAGTCCTTTATTTTTTCAATCCAATCGCTCTTTTGATTTTGAAAAAAAAAATCTCTTTATCAATATACTGCCTTCTTCTACACATTTATCTCTACCCCATAAAGGGGAATAGCTAATAGTTAGGACTCATAAGAAATTTCTAATCCACTCATCAGAAAAGCCTTTCCCGCATTAAGCACTAATATATTTTTAACGTCTAATTAGATGGGGTAATCATTCAAAAATGAAGAACAGAAGCTCGTTACTTTTTATTTCCCTATAATTGGAACCTTATAGTAAGGCTCTACCCATTTATTCACTCGACCCCCCGATTCTTTTTAAAAAATTGTTAGACACCACGAATTTAAACAATTGAAATAAGATTGGGGACCTATTCAGTAAGAATGAAATATTCTCAGAATTATCCATTGCTACGACATGCTGCTTTTTCCATTCATTCCTTTCAGGATCAGTCGTGGTCTTACAAACTCTACCGATGGTATGGACGAATCTGTTGCTTCATACAAATGTGTAAAAGATGCTAGCCGCACTTAAAAGCCGAGTACTCTACCGTTGAGTTAGCAACCCCCAAAAACTAATTAGAATGTGTAGATACAATCAGAATCCCAATAAATAACGAAATTGAATGGCACAACGCAATCAAACCATTAAAAAAAAAAAAAATGAAAAAAAAAATTCTAACCCACTCTGAACATAATAAAAATGAACAAATCCGACGAAAATACAAAAAATTCTCAGATAAAAGATAAAATAGGGATAAAGTCAAAGATTTTCAAATATTTATAGACCGCCTATTGTCTCTTATATTATCCATTAATTAGTATATATCGAGTTTTATTGATTTTAATCTTAATCAAAAAAGACTTCTTGTATGACAGAAAATCCAAGAACCCATTATTTGAATTAAATTAAATCTATGGAACAGGGATAAAAGGATCCATTTATCCACGATCGGATTATATTTATTTGATACACTGTTGTCAATATGAATATTGATAAAAGCATACAAAAGATAAAACAAATTCTAAATCGAACTAACAATTCTGATTTCAATCAATTAAAATTAATAAAATTCAAATTATTTTAATTGAAATAAAAAAACTAAGGACTTGTGTTGGATTGGCACTATATATAAATATATAATATAGGTGGAAGACTAAATTAAGGAAGACGGGGGAGAAGTAGAAAAAAATGAGGTTTATTCAATAACTAAAATAAACAGGTTTAGTCCTTTGTTTTTTTTTGTTCATAGAGTTCCAACGAAAATCACCCCATTGACGGTAATGCAAATTTTTATGTCTATAGACCCAATTACTTCTACGTCATTTCTTATTTATTCACTTGATCTTTTTCTATACTATTTGATTTCTATTTAATATTATTGGATCCATTATTATATCCATTATTATATCAATAAAATCGAAATCCATTTTTTGTCGTTATAAATAAACGACACCATTCTATAGTAACAATACTAAAAGTAACAATACTAAACGGAAGTATGATATGAATAGAACAAAAGAGGAACTAGCAAAGAAAGGGTTATACAAAGCTATATACAAGTCATCCACACCTTCTTTTTTCTATTTTATTTCATTAATTGAATTTTGTTTGTTGATTAAGGCGAAGTTCCGTAAAAACCCCCGCCTTTTTTGAAATATCATGAACAGTTCCTGTAGGTTGAGCGCCTTTTTCAAGGAAATCTAGAATAGCAGGAACATTTAAATAGATTTGATTCTTTATCGGATCATAAAAACCCACTTTCCGAAGATCTCTTCCCTCTCGTCGGGATCGAACATCAATTGCAACGATTCGATAAATGGCTCATTGGGATAGATGAACAATACCCCCCCCTAGAAACGTATAAGAAGTTTTCCCCTCGTACGGCTCGAGAAAATTAGAAATTATGTCTATGTATCGAATTACAATATCAAATATATCCATAAAATCATCAAATTAATTAGACTATTGATTTAAGTACTTTTTTTTTTCTTATTCTTACCCAACAAAAAAGAAAATTAGTCGTATTTGCACCCTCATAACTCAAGTTGGATAACTCTGAAATAACTCAAAAGAGAACCCTTTTAGATATTTCATTTATTGAGTGGTCTCTAACCCTTTTATTGTCTGTCTCCTTTAGAATCTATTTTGATTCTTCATTCTGATCTAGTTGTTAAGACAATTGAAAAAGGTATTTACTTGTTCCAGGATCTTTGCCTTGAATCATTGGGTTTAGACATTACTTCGGTGATCTTTAAATCCTTTCAAAACGGCAGCAACATATCATTTTTTGTGATTTCTTTCTGTCAAAGAATCATACGAATGGTTGATTCCTGCGTAATACACCTTCCTTTTGAATTGGAAATTTTCTCGAATAGGACCTTTTCGGTTTATGTATCGAAAATATACTTACGAAGTTGTTCCAATTTATTGATTGATACTAACCCTAGATTATTGCCCCTGAAAAAAAATCTTTCTACTCGAGCTCCATCCTGTACTATATTACATCACCCCCCCCAAAAAAAAAGAGGGTTCCAGCGGAACAGAACAAATGATGTCGAGCCAAGAGCACTTTCATTCCTATATAATATATAAAAAAATGGTGGATGTAAGACTCCACAGCTGATCATGTCCTTCAAGTCGCACGTTGCTTTCTACCACATCGTTTTAAACGAAGTTTTACCATAACATTCCTTCGGTTTGGAACCCATATGTAATTGATTCAATTATGGAATCATGAATAATCATTGGTTCGGTCGGTACATAGTAATCTATTTAACCCTATTTTTTTAGATTAATAGAATTAAATATTGGAAATTCTAGAAAATATAAATAATTTTTTTTTTCTAAATTTGAAAATTTAGAATATTTTGATTGTAAAAATCAAATTAGTTAACTAATTATAACTAATATAACACGAATAAACAAGTTATTTTGAATCTGTATCTTCAAGTAACGTAATAGTGATAGGATAAATTCAACAATTTCACACTTCTTCAAGTACCAAGAACTCATAAGAGTTCGTTACAAAGATTTAATTGATTGAAAAATTTCCTATCCGATACATGTATTTTGCATAACATAAAGTTTTCCAGCAAGGACCTTTCGTTTTTTATCATCAGTAAGAGAGAGAGAAATCCATATTGGATTAAACCATCTGTGAGTAAAAAAAGATAGATAAAAAAACACTGATGTAAGGGAAGATTGAAAATTTATGTTGTTATTTTTTCATATTTATACTGTAAAATCTGTAAAATAGGTACTATTTAACGAATCGCAAATGAATTAAATTTCCTATTTCATATGCGTGTTATTTGAACTCGATTAAATTTGTGAAAAAGATATGATTCCGCAGATTATTAAAAAAAGAAATAATAATCACATTCTATACCAATATTCTATTCTTAATACAGAAGGCTGTTCGAAAGGGCAATTTTTATTTTTATATATTTTATTATATTATGATATATATTTAATATATATTAAAAATATATTAATATAATGATCACATTATATAATAATAATCATAGACGGGGTATGATCTGGGACGGAAGGATTCGAACCTCCGAATAGCGGGACCAAAACCCGTTGCCTTACCACTTGGCCACGCCCCATTTTTTCTATTAGACACTAATAAACACTAATATTGGTACGGGTTATTCGTCAACTCCAGTCTAAATATCTATTATTTATAAAATGGATTACTAGAATTTTTATACATATAGACTATACATGTAGACATAGAATTAAACTGAATTTATTGATCATTACATATAATTCAATTAAGATATTGTACGAAAGTATGATTTATTCTATTCTCTTTTGATTTGAGATATAGAAGGATTTTTGATTGGGTGAGTTCAAATCAAAGAAAGTTTTTTGGTCTATCTTATTTTCTTTTTATTCATTTTCTTTCTTCTATCAATAATAACATATTTATAATAATAAAAAAAATAACATATTTATAATAATAAAAAACTCAATTTATTAATAACTCAATCAAAATAAATACAATTATCCCCAAAACAAAATGTTTGTTATGCTTAATATATTTAGTTTAATCTGTATCTACCTTAATTCTGCTCTTTTTTCCAGTAATTTTTTCGTCGCCAAATTGCCCGAAGCCTACGCTTTTTTGAATCCAATTGTAGATATTATGCCAGTAATACCTCTGTTCTTTTTTCTCTTAGCCTTTGTTTGGCAAGCTGCTGTAAGTTTTCGATGATATTTTTAATAAAGTCCCAGATAAATTCATGATTTATTCGAAAAAAAAAAATTCTACGAATTGATAAGATCAGATAAGTCCTACACTCTCAATTCAAATATTGAAATTATTGTACAACCGCGACAAATCCGGATCACCCCACTGCATTTCTTGGTGTCAAAATAAAAAAGTAGGGTATGCGGTATAAAAGTGGAGAATCTATTCTCTTTTTTCCTAAAAAAAATCTTGGAGATTGTGTAATGCTTACTCTCAAACTATTTGTTTACACGGTAGTGATATTCTTTGTTTCTCTCTTTATCTTCGGATTCCTGTCTAATGATCCAGGACGTAATCCTGGACGTGAAGAATAAAAGATAAGGTTTTTGTTTTCTTTGCTTGATTTTAAACTGTTATTAGTAAGATTTTATCTATTCCACATCCTTAAACTTCTTTAACTATTCATTTTTAACTATTAATTAAATAAAAAAAGAGCTCGCGATAAATTCGAAAGAAAATACCAAGTCATCAACAAAAACGGAAAGAGAGGGATTCGAACCCTCGGTACGAAAAACTCGTACAACGGATTAGCAATCCGACGCTTTAGTCCACTCAGCCATCTCTCCTCCCAATTGAAAAAGGATAATACTATGTTACATTATAAAAAATAAGGCTTGAAAACGCCCGTCATAGTATTATTTTTTGATTTCGTGATTTCGTCCGAAGGGGCTTTTTAGTTTCACGGCCCGGCCTGGTCAGTACTTAGCCGGGCCCGCCCTTTTGTTCCAACGAATCATAAATAAAAAGATTTTTGAATTTTGAAAAAAAAAAGAAAAACACTTGCTTGTTATTGCGATTAAAAATAAATAAAAAACTTTTTCAATTTCTATGATATAGAATCAAATGATATCGAATCAAAGTGCCGTTTCTTTCTTAGTTAGTCCTTTTATTCCAGTTTAAATAAGAAAAAGGGAACTGTCGTTTCTTGACACAATCCATTTTTGTGTTATGGCTTAAGTTCGAGACGTATAGGTCAAAAACCTCGGGCAAAAAAACACTTGGTATTTAGTTATTTAAATTAAATGAATCCTCTTTTCCTAATCTCATTAGGTCCTCTGATACAACACGTAAACGCTCTCGTTTTCATGATTTTTTTCTGATCTTTTGTTTTACTTTTGATTAGGGTCGACAAAAGGTCCATTTATATACAATAATCGGATTGTAGCGGGTATAGTTTAGTGGTAAAAGTGTGATTCGTTCTATAACCCCCTATATAGTTAAAGGGTCTTTCGGTTTGATTAATATTCATATATTCATTCCGAACAAAAACTTTAGTTCTTAAAAGGATTGAATCCTTTACCTCTCAATGAAAAATTCGAGGAAGAATATACATTCTCGTGATTTGTATCCAAGAATCAATTTAAAATTGAAAAATTGGATTATGAGATTACGAAACATAATTTTTTTTTATTGGATCAATACTTCCAATTGAATGAGTATGAGTAAAGGACCCATGGATAAAGATAAAAAGTGTATTTCTAATCGTAACTAAATCTTCAATTTTCAATTTATATAATTGAAAATTTATATAGGGGAAATTGAAGCAAAACAGCTATTAAACAATGTCTTTGGTTTACTAAAGACATCGAGAAATTGTTTTAGCTCGGTGGAAACAAAATGCTTTTCCTAAGGATTCTTTCAAATAGAAGTAGAGAACGAAGTAACTAGAAAGATTGTTAGAATATAACCCTCCTCTTTTCTATAGGGATCGTCTAGAAAGCGGGTTGTTCTGAATAGATTCAGACAGAAAAGCTGACATAGACGTTATGGGTCGGATTTTTTTATTTCGTTCATGTCTGAATCTGGGAATTTATCCATCTTCCATAAAGGAGCCGAATGAAACCAAAGTTTCACGTTCAGTTTTGAATTAGAGACGTTAAAAATGATGAATCAACGTCGACTATAACCCCTAGCCTTCCAAGCTAACGATGCGGGTTCGATTCCCGCTACCCGCTTTTACTTTAAATCGTTATAATCTTTAATATTCTAAAATTCGAAAAATTCAATTTTTTTATATTTAATAATAAAATTGAATGAATCGAATTAATGTAATGCATAATTGACTTGA